TAACTTCCATCTTGAAAGTTATGTGGCATTTTTATAAGATACCCTCGATTTCTTTCGATTTCTAATCCAATACACAGATTAATTGGTTCTGTCAAGCTAGCTATATGTTGTGTATTGTCGACGATTTCTACATAAGGCGGTAAGATGATATCTTGGGCAGTTACATATCCAGGACCCATGACACAAATAGACGCGTCACAAGTTCCATATAGATTACTTCTCAATACAATTTCTTTCAAATTCATTAAAATTTCGTGGACCGATTCTTGAATACCCGTTATAGTAGAATATTCATGGGATACGTTCTCAGATTTTACACGTGTGATACACGTTCCTTCTATTTCTCCAAGCAAAACTCTTCGCATCGCAATTCCTATTGTGTCCGCCTGGCCTTTCATAAGTGGAGACAGAATAAAGCGACCATAATAAAGACGTTTACTGTCTGTTCTTGATTCAACACACTTCCACTGTAGTGTCCGAGTAGATACTGTTATTTTCTCTCGAACCATAGTAATATTATTTTATTTGATTGAATTATTTGAATTATTTATTTCTCTTGTTTCTTTTGAAATTTCTTCACTGGTCATTTCTACACACGTCTTTTTTTCGGAGGTCTGCAGCCATTATGTGGCATAGGGGTTACATCTCGTACAAAAGTTAATAGTATACCACTTCTACGAATAGCTCGTAATGCTGCGTCTCTTCCGAGACCGGGACCTTTTATCATGACTTCTGCTCGTTGCATACCTTGATCAACTACTGTACGAATAGCATTTGCTGCCGCAGTTTGAGCGGCAAAGGGTGTCCCTCTTCTCGTACCCTTGAATCCACAAGTACCAGCCGAGGACCAGGAAACCACCCGACCCCGTACATCTGTAACCGTAACAATGGTATTGTTGAAACTTGCTTGAACATGAATAACTCCTTTTGGTATTCTACGTGGATTCTTACGTGAATTAATACGTACATTCTTACGAGAACCAGTTCTCGGCATAGCTTTTGCCATATTGTATCATCTCATAAATATGAGTCAGAAATATATGGATATATCCATTTCATGTCAAAACAGATTCTTTATTTATACGTTGAGCCGTTTGATTATCCTTGTCTTTGTTTATGTCTCGGGTTGGAACAAATTACTATAATGCGCCCCCGCCTGCGGATTAGTCGACATTTTTCACAAATTTTACGAACGGAAGCTCTTATTTTCATATTTGTTATTCCTTAATCTTAATTCTGAATCTACTTCATTGGTAGAAAATAAGTTTCTTGACATTTTTTATCTCGAATCGTATTGAATAAAAACCACCTAATCTTTTGAATCCTTGTTTCGTAGTCGATAAATTATACGTCCTCTGGTTGAATCATAACGACTTACTTCAATTTTTACTTTATCCCCCGGCAGTATCCGTATAAAACTACGTCGGATCTTTCCTGAAACATAACCTAGAATCAGATCTTCATTATCTAAGCGAACCCGGAACATGCCGTTGGGAAGCGATTCCGTAATTAAACCTTCATGGATCCACTTTTGTTCTTTCATTCTAGGTCAAGCCTCCCTGAAGTATCAACTAATGGAGGAGAAACTATATTAGATAACTCATCCCCTTGCTTTTTTTTTTTACAAATAGGAAGAGGTTTCGGATTCCATTTGGATATTAAAAGGATTACCATATATAACACAAAATTTCTCCGCCGATTCCTTCTAGTCGAGCCTCCCGGTCTGTCATTATACCTCGAGAGGTAGAAAGAATTACAATCCCCATCCCACCTAAAATTCTAGGAATTCGTTGAGAGTTAGAATAGATTCGTAGACCGGGTCGACTGATCCGTTTTAAATTTAAAAAATTTCTATAGGGTCTTTTCCTATTCCTTCTATGTCGCAGGGTTAAAACCAAAAAATATTTGTTTTTTTCTCGACGTTTTCTGACGTTTTCGATAAAACCTTCGCGGAAAAGTATTTTAACAATATTTTCGGTAATATTAGTAGATGCTATGCGAACAATTCTTTTTCTATCCATATCAGCATTTCGTATAGAGGTTATTATCTCAGCAATAGTGTCTCTACCCATGATAAATTAAAATTATTGGTGCTTCAAAATTGGATATAATCAACATGTTTTCTCTTTTTTTTTTGTTTATGAATATGAATTTTTCAAGATATATGCGTGAGACACAATCTACGAATTAATCTAGTTCTTAATCTATTTCTTTCAAATACCCGAAAGATATCACGATCTCATTTTATTTTATAATACCTCGGGAGCTAATGAAACTATTTTAGTAAAATTTAATTGTCTCAATTCCCGGGGGATTGCACCAAAAATTCGAGTTCCTTTTGGATTTCCTTCTTGATCAATCACAACTGCAGCATTGTCATCATATCGTATTATCATACCGCTGTCACGTTTAAGTTCTTTACAGGTACGAACAATTACAGCCCTGACTACTTCGGATTTTTCTAGGGGCATATTTGGTACTGCTTGTTTGATCACAGCAA